GATTTCTAGCATATTCTTTTCGAAGTATTTTTTTTTCATTAATATCTGTGTATAGGATCATTGCTTCTATTGATTTGATACGAATACATTACATAAACATAATCTAAAGCTAAAGCACCGAACGATTATATTTTTTCTCCTTTCCTTATCCTGGATTTGATTTCTATTTTCCTTAATTGATTTGATTCAATCCGTTGAGTTGCGAGTTTACACATAACAACTCATATCTTTCTATACAAAAAAATTCGAAACTTTTTTCTTGTACTATACCGACTGACCCTCTCAGAAATAAAATAAAAAGAATCGAGTTATTTCATTAGAGTTAGAATGAAAAAAAAAAGAGTCATTCCATTTCAGACCAATCTCGAGTACTAAAGAAAGATCGCGATTTGGAATGAACCAAAATACTTGTTTGTTTTGTTACGGCAATAACACTTAGTATTAGTAATAGTAAGACCACCCGATGGGTTGGATTTCACTACAAGAAAAAGGTTTGTTTTACAGCAAACCTACATTACACAATGAAACATACCACAGAGTGGTATAATAGACGGAATCGTAAATTATCTAATCTACATAAGAAAGATACTTCTAATAGAAAGAATTAGACATTATCGAATGATTTGACAGACCAAATCCCAAAACCAACTCAACTCATAGAATATAGAAGAAGGAAATTGATACATTTAGGACCAATTCATTATCTCTGCATTATCTCTGAATCAATCAATTGGGGTTGTTGTTCTGCCAAAAAGCGATTAGTCAGGCGACTCCACAAAACAAATACAAGAAAAGAATAGGTCCTAGATCTATGTGACTGTTGAAGTTTTTAGACAGAATCATGTCATGATTCTCACTTCATAAATTGACCGGATTCGATATACCAACGCAAAAATGTATCACTAACTCTTTAATCATGGACAGGAAAAGAGGAAAAAAGTCATATGTAATCCATCCACGAAGATTAATGAAGGAAGATGAGTATTTTATCCGAGATTTTACAAATACTGATTAGATCTATTGGAATGAATTATTGTTTTTTATTTATTGTTTTTATTTTCCTGTCCCTATGTATTTACATGAACATGTGGTAATACTTTTGGACCAACCAACCGGCCAGTCTATAAACAAATACTAATGAGGAAATGAAAACTATACTAAACTAAAATAGAATGTATTAGGGCTATACGGACTCGAACCGTAGACCTTCTCGGTAAAACAGATCAAACTGATTATTATCGAAATGATTCGAACTGTTTCAAAGACCCAACATGCATTTTGTTGCATTGGGCTCTTTCATAAACTGATGTAAAGATCAGTTAGTCCACCATATTTTTCTTTACAGGAAAATAATGAGATGGCTCCATGTGCTCTGATTCATCATTTGTATTCTGATCTAGGAGCAATACCAAAGTGTTTCAAAGAAGGGTTACCTTGACTTAGGTCTGCCTTCGGCCTAGATCAAACTAAGTTAGATGGAGTCTCTATCGCTACGCTGCAAGAGTCGAATATGAGACTTCATACACCTTAAAGTTCATAGGACGAAAAAAGGTTATTTTGAGGCCCTTATACTCATTATGCCTAGCATTGAATGGACTGGGTATTTACCTTATCAACTATCAAATCAATGGCGGGTTCTATTTGATTTGGCACCTGAATTCGCACCTGAATCGGACCGAACCCAATATTTGTCAGGCTATTGTTCTCTTGTTCCCTCGAATCTATGGAGTAAGACATCGATTTGTCAATTAAGATCAATTATGTTTCTTGCATTGCATAATGGGCTCCCTTGAAAAGCATTGGCGCACGTGTAAACGAGGTGCTCTACCTAACTGAGCTATAGCCCTTGTCATAGATATATTAACATATGGATAATTTCTTGTCAAGATGGATATTCCATAATCCCACATGATAGCTCTCTGATCCGTCTACTGTTAACAGATTGGTATTGCTTAGAAATAATATTCCACTTATAATCCTATAAGTGATGGGTCCTTTTTTTGGTGATAAATAACCTACTTAACTCAGTGGTTAGAGTATTGCTTTCATACGGCGGGAGTCATTGGTTCAAATCCAATAGTAGGTAGAACTTATTAGATACCGAAGCCAATTGAGTGATATCTAATAAGTTTTTCTACCCATTTTCTTTTTTTTTTCGTTATATCAGATTAGACTTGATTGTGTTCAATTGGCAGAATAAAAATGTGGTGTATAATAATACAGTTCTAAAGAACTTCTTTTGATTATTTTGATGTATTGACTTGACTAGGAGGAAATAGCATTTACAGCCTCTACTCGTGTCCTAGCTCGTCTGAGAGCTAGATTCGCTTCAATTGCTTGTCTCTTACCCTCAGCTCTACTCAAGTTAGCTTCAGCTATTTCAAGAGCTTGCTGAGCTTCTTGCGGATCAATGTCAGTACTCATCTCCGCATCATTTCCTAAAATGGTGATCTCATTATTACCTATTCTAGCGAAACCACCCATCAGAGCCACCGTTAACCATTGGTCGTTGAGGCGTATTCTCAAAAGACCTATATCTACAGCCGTGGCAATAGGGGCGTGGTTTGGTAATACCCCAATTTGGCCACTATTAGTAGATAAAATGATTTCTTTCACTTCTGAATCCCAAATAATTCGATTAGGAGTCAGTACACAAAGATTTAAGGTCATTTCTTCAATTTGCTCTCCACTTCTAAGTTCATAGCTTTCGCGGTAGCTTCATCGATGTTACCCACCAAATAAAAGGCCTGCTCGGGAAGACCGTCTAATTCTCCGGAAAGGATCAATTGAAACCCCCTAATTGTTTCTCCAAGACCAACATATTTCCCTGGAGAACCAGTAAATACTTCTGCCACGAAGAAGGGTTGTGATAAGAAACGCTCAATTTTTCGTGCTCTTGCTACAGTTAAACGATCTTCTTCGGATAATTCGTCCAACCCAAGGATAGCTATAATGTCCTGAAGTTCTTTGTAACGTTGTGAAGTTTGCTTAACTCTTTGCGCAGTTTCATAATGTTCCTCACCAACGATTCGAGGTTGTAACATAGTTGACGTTGAATCTAACGGATCCACTGCTGGATAAATACCTTTAGCAGCTAATACTCTTGATAGTACGGTAGTAGCATCTAAATGTGAAAATGTCGTGGCAGGAGCAGGGTCGGTCAAATCGTCCGCAGGTACATAAACCGCTTGGATCGAAGTTATAGATCCCTCTTTGGTAGAGGTAATTCTTTCTTGCAAAGAACCCATTTCTGTACTAAGGGTAGGTTGATAACCCACTGCGGAAGGCATTCTCCCTAATAAGGCGGATACTTCTGATCCTGCTTGGACGAAACGAAAAATATTGTCGATGAATAGAAGCACGTCTTGTTCATTAACATCCCGGAAATATTCCGCCATGGTTAGGGCAGTTAAACCAACTCTCATACGAGCTCCCGGCGGTTCATTCATTTGACCATAGACTAGAGCTACTTTTGATTCCGCAATATTTTTTTCATTAATCACTCCGGATTCTTTCATTTCCATGTAAAGATCATTTCCTTCACGAGTACGTTCGCCTACTCCGCCAAATACGGATACGCCTCCATGAGCTTTGGCAATGTTATTGATCAATTCCATGATGAGTACTGTTTTACCCACTCCAGCTCCCCCAAATAGTCCGATTTTTCCTCCACGGCGATAAGGAGCTAAAAGATCCACCACTTTAATCCCTGTTTCAAAGATTGATAATTTCGTATCTAACTGTATAAAGGCAGGTGCAGATCTATGAATAGGAGATGTTGTACGAGTATCTACAGGACCTAAATTATCAACAGGTTCCCCAAGAACGTTGAAAATTCGTCCGAGAGTAGCTCCGCCGACTGGAACACTTAGAGGAGCTCCCGTGTCAATCACTTCCATTCCTCTCATCAGCCCATCTGTAGCACTCATAGCTACAGCTCTAACTCGATTATTTCCTAATAATTGTTGTACCTCACAAGTCACATTAATTTGATTAATTTGCTGACCGACAGTATCTCGACCCTTAACTACCAAAGCGTTATAAATATTAGGCATCTTGCCCGGGGGAAAAACGACATCCAGTACTGGGCCAATAATTTGAGCGATACGCCCTAGGTTTTTTTCTTCAAGTGTGGAAACCACAGGACTAGAAGGAGTAGGATTGATTCTCATAATTATAATAAAGTGAAATATGTCGAAATTTTTTTTTGAATAGTGCCATGTCAAATCGAAAATAAATGTCCGATAGCAAGTTGATCGGTTAATTCAATAAGAAAAAAAATGGGAGTTAGTACTCGATTTAGTTGGTACCACCCAACCGAATCTGATTCAATCGTTTACTCATTCAATGAGTCAATTTTCAAGTTCAGCCAATTCTTTTTTCAAAATGTCAAGTAGATGAAATCATGAGTAAGTGTGTTTCATTTCTCTATCATTATAGAAAATACCATCTATATTAGATTATCTATGGAATTCGAACCCGAACTTGATTTATGATTCATTATTTCGATTTCACTGACCATTGTTCTTTATTTTTTTTGCATATAGATTAGATTTCCGCCTATTTTTTATACCCTTTCATGGATGAATTATGCCTATTTTCACATAATAGGATTTACGTATACAACATATATTACTGTCAAGAGGGGATTATCTTAGTATTCAGATATTTAGATTCAAAATAAGAAGGGGATCAATTCAATTATAAACTTGCAAAACAAGGATTGGGTTGCGCCATATATATTAAAGAGTATACAATAATGATGTATTTGGTGAATCAAATACATGGTCTAATAACGAACCGAACCATTTTAACTTAACACTTAACATAACATTTTAATTAGTTGATAATATTAGTTGAATATTTTTTGAAAGATTTTCTTTTTGTCAAAGGTTTCATTCACGCCTAATCCATATCGAGTAGACCTTGTCGTTGTGAGAATTCTTAATTCATGAGTTGTAGGGAGGGACTTATGTCACCACAAACAGAGACTAAAGCAA